ACCGGGATTAACAATTTTCCCGGTTTCATCCATTAAATAATATTTAAGTACTTGAAAAGTCTGTTTTAAATTGTCAAGTTTCAAATATTTAGTTATCGAGATCTGATTATGAGTTATTAAATTGAAATGGTTTAATAAAAAAAAATTCGCAATTTGAAGGGCTGTTCCTAAAGGGCCAAACGAATTTCTAATTGAAATTAGAGGATCTCTTTTAATTGATTCTTTTATTCCATTGGGATGTTTTACATCGTTGAATGGATCCATTCGAAAACAATTAGATGATGACAAAATTAGGAAAGATTGACATTCCTTATTTCTATTTAACAACGTACTAATAGTTCCGTTATTTTGTTTAAGTGATTGTTGAATCCTTGTCTTGGAATAACTGGGATAAAATGGATTAATATTGGTGCGATCTGATCCATTATTAGAGATCGGTCCTGAACCTGATGGATCATTTCTTTTTCTAGTTCTACTACTGATATATGAAATTTTCGATTTCAATAGATTGATTCTTAGGAAATCACGAATCAGACCATTTGTGCTTACTTCAACAAAAGAAGCGCGGGCCTCCTCCATAGAAGAACCTTTTTTGTTTTGGTCCCAATTCAACACTAAACAAGTCCGAACTAATTGAATACTTGTGTCAGAAATTCCCCGAATTGGTTTACTATTTCCATAAAGAATATAATTGACAACTCGAAGTTTCAGATTATCCTTTTCCTTCAAAAGATCCTGGGGGAAAAGTCTTTCTAAATTGATACCGTTCGCTATCTCATATATGATTACTGGTCGAACCAAAACAAAATATTTTTTTTTGGTAGGTGTGATTCGTTGAATATAGATCCAATTTTTCACTTTTTTTGATTCCTTATAATTTGTTTTTACCGTTCCTGGTGGTATCAAGATACCACTATGTCGGGATATCTTATCTGTCTCTCCCGGAAAATGGATATCTCCGGAAAATATTTTAAGTTCTATTTTTTTTTTTTTTCTCTCCACTCGGACCAACCCGCCCCCTCGACTTCTTGTATTTAAAGCGATTTGTGTATCTACTCCAACGATACTATTGTTCCGTACCATTAGGGAAGAAGATTCGGGTAAAATATACACTTCCTCGGGAATGAAAAAAAAGCGATCCACTTGCATTTGGTATTTTGGCTTAAATTCTTTGACTCCCCGATACTCAATCAAATCTTTTTTTTTGACGATTGAATGCACCCCTATAGCCCCATATTTAGTAATTCCTGAACTCTTTCTTCGGTATTGGGGATCGTCGAAATAAGACAAAACACTATTTCGACGGAAAATACCATCTTTAGGTATTTCAATCGAGATAGCGGAGTCGGTCATTTGTTCTTTCTCTCGTTCTTGAATTGATTGGAATGGAATAATGAATTTATTTCTTCGCCTCTTTGCCGATAGATCAGAATTCTCGTAGAGAATAGCAGGATATATTATGAGATTACAATGACCAGTACATAGGATTCGATTAAGTCCTGAATAATCAGGAATCCTACTTTCTTTTTTATCCACTAAATCTGAACTAAAGAATTTGTGTTTAACTTGATCATTATTTAGGAGATCATTATTTAGGGAAGGACTAGAACTATCTCTTCTTTTGACAGAAAGAGAATGAACGTTCATTTGGTCTTGATCCTTGTGTAGTGAAAAAGGAACTATACCGGATCTGCACGAACATCCTGATAATATCCATAAATGGCTTGTTTTTGGTAAGAGATGTACATTACTATATGTAAATTCGGGCGCATGATATACATGAGTACTCCAGTGCATTTCCCCTTCTGAATCGGAATAAATATGTTTTCGAACCTTTTCTTTCAAATTCAAAGTGTATGTTCCCGTCCGAATTTCAGCAATCACTTGTTCTGATTCTACATATTGATCATTTTGAACTAAAAGGAAACTTTTGTGTGGAATAGGCACATTATGTATAATATCTTGACTCTCAATAGTTACATACAAGTCTATATAACATAGAAAAGCAGGATGCCCATGACGTGTACGTATGGGATGAACCAAATCCTCATTAAATGTTATTTTTCCGTTAGAAGGGGCTCGTACATGTTCTGCAGTACCACCTGTGAATACTCCGCCGGTATGAAACGTTCTTAATGTTAGTTGAGTACCTGGCTCCCCAATGGATTGACCCGCAATAATACCTACGGCTTCTCCCAATTCTACTAGATCGCCGTGAGTAGGACTCCGGCCATAACATAATCGACAGATCCAAGACGTACTCCTACAAGTAAAGGGGGTTCGAATAGATATTGTTTGTGTTCGAAAGGTTATGAATCGATTGGCAAGTCCAATCCCAATATCTTGATTTCGAATGGCAATACATCGTAGACCCATATATATATTGTCCGCTAATACACGACCAATTAATGTTTGAATAAAAACTCTTTCCGACATCATCCCATTTCGAGGACTCACAGGGATTCCTCGGGTAGTGCCACAATCTTTTCTACGTACAACA